GAATTTAATTCTGTGAACCAAAAACTTAACATTGCTATCACAAGAGTTGAAAAACCGTATGGACAACCTAATATTCTTGCAGAATTTATAGCCGAACAATTAAAGAATAGAGTTTCGTTTCGAAAGGCAATGAAAAAAGCTATTGAATTAACTGAAAAAGCAGATACAAAGGGAATTCAAGTACAAATTGCAGGGCGTATCGACGGAAAGGAAATAGCACGTGTCGAATGGATCAGAGAAGGTAGGGTTCCCCTACAAACCATTCGAGCCAAAATTGATTATTGTTCCTATACAGTTCGAACTATCTATGGGGCATTAGGAATCAAAATTTGGATATTTGCAGACGAGGAATAATGGGCCTTTCGTTGTCTTTCTGTTCCATCCATCCGGCAATTGAATAAAAAATCACAAACTCGTTCATTTTTTTCCGTTCAATCAAAAAAATGAGAATTTTTTCGAATTCTTAATTCTATAGGGTTGAATAACAATTCGATTGACTCCATCTCCATATAATTGCTATGCTTAGTGTGTGACTCGTTGGTTTTTTATTTAGAGTTAGGTTAGGATTAAAAAACAAAGGGCCATCCCCTAGTATGAACTAATAACTATATAACTAATAACCAGCTCATTGCTTCGTATTATCTGGATCCAAGGAACCAGTCGCTATATGATGTATTGATCATATTGTTGTAGCAACTGAAGCATTTTTTTTTACATAAAAGAAAAATCAATCTATAAGGTTGTGAAGCAAAAACAAAGGGATATGGATAAATGGAGGGGTGAGAGAAAGAAAGAAAAAGAATAGCAATGATATATGATTCCAATATGTATGGTCTATGAACTATCTTATAAAAGGCAATGTAATAAAGCATTAATGTATTCGTCCATAATTAATAATTAGATTCGATGAATATGAATACAATTTATACGAAAAATAAAAAAGAATAAAGAGCGCCGAGTCAATAAAGACTGAGAAGATTGATTCAGGAACAAATTTTATTAGGAGCTCCATTGCAGAGTTCGGGCCTAGTCATTAATCGAGAAGCGATGGGAACGACAGAACCTGTGACTGAGGAAGATTCCCTTGAAAACGAATCCTAATGATTCATTGGGTGGGATGGCGGAACGAGCCAAGAACCAATTCATTTATTCTGATAGGTCATGGAACGCCCCTACGAATGAAAGGGATGTTGAAAGAGCAAATATTCGCCCGCGAAAGCCTTACTGGATTGCTAAGTTTTGGGCAATTCAATAAAAATAAATAAAATAAAGGTAAAAATAAATGAAGATTCATTAATTATAAAATGGAATTTATCATTTTATTTTATTCCTACGTGTACGTGACAGTGACAGATTATATCTCAAAAAATTCCATGATTCATTATTCATTCAATTCAAAATATATACAATATTATTTAATCGTTTCATTCGCGAGGAGCTGGATGAGAAGAAACTCTCATGTCCAGTTCTGCAGTAGAGATGGCATTGAGAAACAACCATCAACTATAACCCCAAAAGAACCAGATTTCGTAAACAACATAGAGGAAGAATGAAGGGAATATCTTATCGAGGCAATCGAATTTGTTTCGGCGGATACGCCCTTCAGGCACTTGAACCCGCTTGGATCACATCTAGACAAATAGAAGCGGGGCGACGAGCCATGGCACGATATGCGCGTCGTGGTGGAAAAATATGGGTACGTATATTTCCAGACAAACCTGTTACAGTAAGGCCTACCGAAACACGTATGGGTTCGGGGAAAGGATCTCCCGAATATTGGGTATCCGTCGTTAAACCGGGTCGAATACTTTATGAAATGGGTGGAGTATCAGAAATTGTAGCCAGAGAAGCTATTTCTATAGCTGCGTCCAAAATGCCTATACGAACTCAATTCGTTATTGCGGGATAGGGATATGGAACGAAAGGAAAGGGGCCTTGTGATGAAAAAACCGCAGTTTTTTTATTTCTGGACAAACAATCTTTCTTCTTTTTTTCTTCGCCCTTTAGTTAGTTAGCATTGAAAGAAAAAAGAGAAAAATAATAAGAATGATATGATTCAACCTCAGACCTATTTAAATGTAGCGGACAACAGCGGGGCTAGAGAATTAATGTGTATTCGAATCATAGGAGCTAGTAATCGCCGATATGCTCATATTGGTGACGTTATTGTTGCTGTAATCAAAGAAGCAGTTCCCAATATGCCTCTACAAAGATCAGAAGTGATCAGAGCTGTAATTGTACGTACATGTAAAGAACTCAAACGTGACAATGGTATGATAATACAATATGATGACAATGCAGCAGTTGTCATTGATCAAGAAGGAAATCCCAAAGGAACTCGAGTTTTTGGTGCGATCGCTCGGGAATTGAGACAGTTGAATTTTACTAAAATAGTCTCATTAGCTCCTGAGGTATTATAAATAGATTCTAAATAAATACTAATAGATGAAAACATAATAAAACATAAAAAAAGGGAGGTTCATAGTAAGATATCTGAACTGAATTAGATTCCATTAATTAGTAGAATGCATTAGTAGATTGTTTCTCACGCATATACCTTTAATAATTCATGAAAAAAAAAGAGTAGAGCATGCTGATTATATAAAAACCCGGAGGCACCAATAATTATAGTTCATCATGGGTAGGGACACTATTGCCGAAATAATAACTTCTATACGAAATGCTGACATGGATAAAAAAGGAACGGTTCGAATAGCATCTACAAATATCACTGAAAACATTGTTAAAATACTTCTACGCGAAGGCTTTATCGAAAATGTGAGAAAACATCGAGTAAGCAAGAAATATTTCTTGGTTTCAACTCTGCGACATAGAAGGAATAGAAAAGGGCCATATAGAACTGTTTTAAAACGTATCAGCCGACCCGGCCTACGAATCTATTCCAACCATCAACGAATTCCTAGGATTTTAGGAGGAATGGGTATTGTAATTCTTTCGACTTCTCGAGGTATAATGACAGACCGAGAGGCTCGACTAGAAGGAATCGGGGGAGAAATTTTGTTATATATATGGTGATCTTTATGATCTACGAATTGCATCCGTAGGAAAACTTCCTATTTTTTTTTTGAAAAAAGAGGAAGGGTTGTCTAATATCACTCCTACTCCATGAGTTGATAATTAAAGGGGTTACCTGGAATGAAAGAACAAAAATGGATTCATGAAGGTTTAATTACTGAATCACTTTCCAATGGTATGTTTCGGGTTCGTAGTGACTTTTCAACATTCCTCTCGTTCGGATACAATCGGAGGTTCCAAATTTCAAGAGACTTATTTTCTTTTCTTCGAAGGAGTAGATTCAAAATTTAAATAAAATTAAGGAGAAACAAATATGAAAATTAGGGCGTCCGTTCGTAAAATTTGTGAAAAATGTCGACTGATCCGCAGGCGGGGACGAATTATAGTAATTTGTTTCAACCCGAGGCATAAACAGAGACAGGGATAAATTTTTTATTAAAAGAGACTCTCCAAAGGACTCAATACACAAACAAATAAAGGACCCATTTTGACATGAAAATAAAATATACGTATATTTCTGACTCATATTTAGGAGATGATAAAATATGACAAAAACCATAACAAGAATTGGCTCACGTAAGAGTGGGCGCATTAGTTCACGTAAGACTGGACGTCGAATACCAAAAGGGGTTATTCATGTTCAAGCAAGTTTCAACAATACCATTGTAACAATCACAGATATACGGGGTCGGGTTGTTTCTTGGGCCTCCGCCGGTACTTGCGGCTTCAAGGGCACAAGAAGAGGGACGCCGTTTGCTGCCCAAACCGCAGCCGCAAACGCTATTCGTACAGTAGTAGATCAGGGTATGCAACGAGCAGAAGTTATGATAAAGGGTCCTGGTCTTGGAAGAGATGCAGCACTACGAGCCATTCGTAGAAGTGGTATACTATTAAGTTTTGTCAGAGACGTAACCCCTATGCCACATAATGGGTGTAGGCCTCCTAAAAAAAGGCGTATATAGAAATCAGAATTGAGAATTGAACGAATTTCAAGAGAAAGAAATGATTAAATGATCGGATCAAATAATATGACTATGTTTCGAGAAGAAGTAGCAGTATCTACTCGGACACTACAGTGGAAGTGTGTTGAATCAAGAGAAGACAGTAAGCGTTTTTATTATGGACGTTTTATTCTGTCTCCGCTTATGAAAGGTCAAGCTGATACAATAGGCATTGCGATGCGAAGGGCTTTGCTTGGAGAAATAGAAGGAACATGTATTACACGCGCTAAATCTGAAAAGATACCACATGAATATTCTACCATAGAAGGTATTGAAGAATCCGTACATGAAATTTTAATGAATTTGAAAGAAATTGTATTGAAAAGTAATCTGTATGGAACTCGCGACGCATCTATTTGCGTCAAGGGTCCTGGATATGTAACTGCTCAAGACATCATCTCACCACCTTCTGTGGAAATCGTTGATACTACACAGCATATAGCTAGCCTGACGGAACCAATTGATTTTTGTATTGGATTACAAATCGAGAGTAATCGAGGATATCGTATGAAAACACCAAATAACGCTGAAGAAGGAAGTTATCCAATAAATGCTGTATTCATGCCTGTTCGAAATGCAAATCATAGTATTCATTCTTATAGTAATGGGAATGAAAAACAAGAGATACTTTTTCTCGAAATATGGACGAATGGAAGTTTAACTCCTAAAGAAGCACTTTACGAAGCCTCCCGTAATTTGATTGATTTATTTATTCCGTTTCTACATGCAGAAGAACAAGATAAAAATGTAGAGGACAATCAAAATAGGGTTACTTTACCCTTTTTCACTTTTCATGATGGATTGGATAAACTAAGAAAAAAAAAAGAAATCGAATTGAAATGTTTTTTTATTGACCAATTAGAATTGCCTTCGAGGACCTATAATTGCCTCAAAAGGTCCAATATACATACATTATTAGACCTTTTGAATAAGAGTCAAGAAGATCTTATGAAAATTGAACAT